GTCTTCTTACAAAAAAAAGAAATCCTTTCATTATTATTCATTGTTACTAAAGATAATAAACGAGATTTTTCGTTAATTTTTTTTTTCTCTTCTTTACCCCATAAAGATATTGAATAAAATGAGTTATTTGTTTTGCCGCTGTAATTTTGAAAATGAATATTTAAATACCCCTCAAAAGTAAGTAAATAGATACGAAACATATAAAATGCAGTTAATCCTGCTGTGAAAAAAGCAATTATTGCAAAAATCGGTGAATACAACCAACTATCATTAAGAATTTCATCTTTGGACCAAAAACATGCCAAGGGTGGAATACCACAAAGGGAAAGTATACCTAATAAAAAAGCAGTTTTTGTAATTGGCACATGTTTTGTTAAACCACCCATAAGAACCATATTTTGACTTTTTTCTGGAGAATATCCAACAATCGCTTCCATTGAATGAATGATTGATCCGGACCCTAAAAACAACAATGCTTTCGAATAAGCATGAGTAATCAAATGAAATAAAGCAGCTCTATAAGACCCAATACCTAGAGCTAACATCATATAACCCAATTGAGACATTGTAGAATAGGCTAAACTTCTCTTAATATCTTTTTGAGCAAGAGCTAAAGTAGCCCCCAATAGTAATGTTATTATACCTATCGAAGCTATTATATTCATTATGTAGGGTATAACTATGAAAAGAGGAAAAAGCCGAGCTACAAGAAAAATCCCTGCTGCTACCATAGTAGCAGCATGTATAAGAGCTGAAATAGGAGTAGGTCCTTCCATAGCATCAGGTAACCATACCTGAAGGGGGAATTGAGCAGATTTAGCAATTGCACCAGAAAATAATAAGAAGGCACACGAAGTAACAAATAAAAAATTAACTGCATTATTCGAAATCAAGTTATTGAATATTTCAAACAAATCCCGAAATTCTAAACTGCCCGTTATCCAATAAAAACCTAAAATTCCTAATAATAAACCAAAATCCCCTATACGATTAGTTACAAACGCTTTTTGACAAGCATTCGCGGCAATCGGTCGTGTAAACCAAAAACCTATTAATAGATAAGAACACACTCCAACTAATTCCCAAAAAATATAAATTTGTATTAAATTAGAACTAGTTACTAATCCCAGCATTGAAGTATTGAAAAAACTCATATAAGCAAAAAATCTCAAATATCCTTGATCATGAGACATATAATTGTCACTATAAATAAGAACCATAATTCCAACAGTAGTAATTAGGATTGACATAATAGAAGTAAGTGGATCGATCAAATAGCTGAACTCTAATGAAAAGTCATTATTGAGGGTCCAAGACCATACATATTGATAGATATAACCATTATTTATTTGCTGAATAGACAAATTGGCTGAAAAAATCATAACTATACTTAACAATAAAACACTAGGAAAAGCCCACATGCGGCGAAGATTTTTTGTTGCCTTCGGAAAAAGTAGAAGTCCCACGCCTATTAACATAGGAATTATAACTGGAATGAAAGGTATGATCCATGAATATTGATATTTATATTCCATAAAAAATAAAAAGAAATAAAAATCTTAATTTTTTTTAATTAACTTTTTCTCATTCATCAGCTCTTATTATTATTATTATTTTTTTTAAGGAAAGGGGTCAGTTAATAAAAAAATTAAGATATGTAAAACTAAAATAAAATTTGATATTATTAATTCTTTTTTTAGTATTTGAAAAATACTAAAAAAATATATTTCAAACCAAGAAGTTAGAATGGGTCAAATGATAAAACCAAGTTACTACTGAAAAATAAATACTTACTTTTTTTAAGTAAGATTTTATGAAACTACAAAAAATAAAAATTTCAATTATTATTTCTTATTACAATTTACATAATACAATATTTGAGTCTCTAGAGAGAGTAAGGACAAATAATTAAATTACACCAAAAAGAATATATTATTTTGATATAATTCATAAAAGATGGACATAGTACATAACTTAACCCAAGAAAATCAGAGCTGTTTATTTTAGTTCGTTTATTCAGAATCATTAACCAATGAAGTTTTAAATTGATTGAAGGAATTACTAAAATAAAAGAACTATTTTTTATAAAAAATAATAATGTATACTTTAACAGATTAACTACTAATCTCATTTGAATTTCAAATTTGAATTTGGTGCACTCTTTTTTCGAGCTTGAGCACTTAAGCAATTAATAAAAAATTATTACAATTTATTTTTTAATTTAAATTAAAAAATAAGATTAAAGGTTGGTTTATTAAATTTTTTGATGTATTTTATTACATGTATAAATATAGCACAACAAAATAAATAACATAAAGGGACAACCATTTTGGTTTCTATTTTTTTTTTATGAAGAGAGTCTAATTTAGACAATAAAGAGAGAATTATATAGTAAAGAACAATTTGTTTTGAAGAATAGATGTCTTTCACATCCAACAATAGAAATGAATACCCTATTCTAATTTTCTCATGGCAGTTCCAAAAAAACGCACTTCTATATCAAAAAAAAGAATTCGTAAAAATATTTGGAAAGGGGGGGGCTATTGGGTAGCATTGAAAGCTTTTTCGTTAGCGAAATCTCTTTCTACAGGGAATTCAAAAAGTTTTTTTGTACAAGAAAAAATAAACAATTAAACATTGGAAAAATCTGAATTTCTCTATAACTCTAAAAATAGGTTATTTTTAGAGTTAAATTCGTTTCTAATTTTTATCTAATTTCTATATTTTCTATATTTTCTATATAAAATATAGAAAATATAGAAATTAGAAAACGAATTCTAATTATTCTAAAAGAACTATTTATTATATATTTATTATACAAGAACAAATATAAGATATAAGATTCTTAATCTAAATTAATGAGTTGTTGAAACTCATTTTTTAATCTTAAAACTTGTTTTGTAATTTTCTGAAGACTCATTTTAAAAAATAATTATCAACATTGTTAATATCTATATAATATATACTCTTTATCCTTATATATCACTTATATCCCTCATATAAAATATCAACTTCTTGTTCCATTTTGGTTGGATATTTTATACGAGAAATGGATCCATTTTGGTCATAAAAAAAAATGGATCTATAGTTATTTGGACTGGGGAAGATAAAGATAGATCAATATATGTATTAATTTAGAATAGATTATTTTTATTTGAATTACGGTCAAATTACCATAGAAATCGAAACTTTTTTTTTATTAAATGATACGCCCAATACCTAACCTAATTTAATTAGGTTACTAAATACTACTACAAATTCTCGACACAGCAAAAACTCTAAATATTAATACAAAGCTATGTCAATTTTTATTTTATTGTATGTATTCAGGAAATTGTGATCGATAAAAATCCTATTTTTTTATTTATTTTTTTTTTCAGTGATCATTTATATTTTAGATTCAGAAAATGAAATAAATGATTTAGATTCATAAAATAAGATAAATGAGAAAAAATTAATTGTTAAAAAAAAATGAAATTTGATTCATCAATTTCTTTATTCATGAATTTCAACGTTTCCTATAAAACATAAAATTCAAAAATATTGAATGATTGAATACTTTAACCTCGACGATTGAATTTAAATAAGTTATTATGATTTCGAACAAGCCGCTATGGTGAAATCGGTAGACACGCTGCTCTTAGGAAGCAGTGCTATAGCATCTCGGTTCGAGTCCGAGTGGCGGCATGGCATCTTATAAAAGAGTAAGTCCTATCTATAATGAATTCAATTCCATATTTTCATTCCTATAATTGGGAACCCCCCCCTTTTTTTATATAATTTTATTTTTATGATATTTTCAATTTTAGAACATATATTAATTCATATATCCTTTTCGATTGTTTTAATTGTAATTGCAATTCGTTTGGTCATCTTATTAGTTAATGAAAGCACAGGACTATATAATTCATCAGAAAAAGGCATAAAAACTACTTTTGTCTGTATAACAGGATTATTGGTTACTCGTTGGATTTATTCGAGGCATTTACCCTTAAGTGATTTATATGAATCATTAATTTTTCTTTCATGGAGTTTGTCCATTATTCATATGGTTCCGTATTTAAAAAAAAATATGAACGATTTAAGTGCAATAACCGCGCCAAGTGTTATTTTTACCCAAGGCTTTGCTACTTCTGGTTTTTTAACCGAAATGCATCAATCCGTAATATTAGTACCCGCTCTCCAATCTCATTGGTTAATGATGCACGTAAGTATGATGGTATTCAGCTATGCAGCTCTTTTATGTGGATCATTATTATCACTAGCTCTTATAGTCATCACATTTCGAAAAGTCATAAGGACTTTTGAGAAAAGCAATAATAAGTTATTTTCCTTTGACGAGATTCACAAAAGAAACAATCTTTTAGGAAACAGTTCTTTGATTTTTTCTAGAAATTATTATAGGTCTCAATTCATTCAACAATTGGATCATTGGAGTTATCGTATTATTGGGATAGGATTTATCTTTTTAACTATAGGTATTCTTTCGGGAGCAGTATGGGCAAATGAGGCATGGGGCTCATATTGGAATTGGGATCCGAAAGAAACTTGGGCATTTATTACTTGGACCGTATTCGCTATTTATTTACATATTCGAACAAATAAAAATTTGGAAGGTGTAAATTCCGCAATTATAGCCTCTGTGGGATTTCTTATAATTTGGATATGTTATTTTGGAGTCAATCTTTTAGGAATAGGGCTACATAGTTATGGTTCATTCATTTACACTAACATATAACTGAAAAAAGGACCTAACAAACACAAACATGGGACAGCATATATATAAGAAAACATCGTGTAATCCATGGAGAACCTTTTGAATCAAAGTAGTGATTCAAAAGGTTCTTACAAAGGCCAAACATATCCGGTTAAAAATCTAATTCATTTTTTTTTAACTTAAAGTTAAACTTAAGAAAATAAAAAATACTTATATTTTTTATTTATGAAAAAATACTTATTTAAAAAATTGTACAACGAATTTTTTTAAACATCCTATTATATTATATATTCTAGTATAGGATTACTGTTTGATTTTTTATTTTATTCATGAAAATTATTTATAAAAATAATTAGATATAATATCTTCGACCTTGTCAACTGATAATGAGAAAACGAAATCCGGATAAATACCAATACCTATTACAGGTAAAAGGATAGAAATCGAAACAAATAATTCTCGCGGTCCAGAATCAAAAAAATAAGAGTTTGGAGCATTAAAAAACTTGTATCCATAGAACATTTGGCGCAACATAGATAATGAATAAATAGGAGTTAATATCATTCCAATTGACATTACAAATGTAATTAGTATTTTTGTTATTAAAAAAAATTTTTGGCTGGTAAGTAGTCCAAAAAATACTATTAATTCTGCAACAAAACCACTCATCCCCGGTAATGCAAGGGAAGCCATCGATAAGATACTGAAAATTGTGAATATTTTTGGAACTGGGATCGCTATTCCGCCCATTTCATCTAGATAAACAAGACGTATTCTATCAAAACTCGTTCCCGCCAAGAAAAAAAGTGCAGCGCCAATAAAGCCATGAGAAATTATTTGTAAAATGGCTCCGTTGAGGCCCATCTCACTTATAGTGGCAATTCCTATAATTATGAAACCCATATGAGATACGGAGGAATAGGCTATTCTTTTTTTTAAATTATGTTGACCAGGAGATGCTGAAGCTGCATAGATTATTTGAATTGTTCCTACTATCATCAACCAGGGAGCAAATAGAGAATGAGCGCGAGGCAATAATTCCATATTGATCCGAATCAACCCATAAGCCCCCATTTTTAATAAGATTCCGGCTAGAAGCATACAAGTACTGTAATGTGCCTCTCCATGGGTGTCTGGTAACCATGTATGTAAAGGTATAATCGGTAATTTGACAGCAAAAGCAATAAGAAATCCAATATAGAATATTATTTCAAGTGCTAATGGATAAGATTGATTAGCTGATATTTCAAAATTTAATGTTGGTTCATTGGAACCATATAAACCGATACCCAGCACTCCCATTAATAAAAAAACGGAACTTCCCGCAGTGTACAAAATAAACTTTGTAGCGGAATACAAACGTTTCTTTCCCCCCCACACGGATAGAAGTAAATAAACGGGAATTAATTCTAACTCCCACATGATGAAAAAAAGTAAAAGGTCTCGAGAAGAAAATGATCCTATTTGACCGCTATACATTGCTAACATCAAAAAATGGAATAATCGGGAATCCCGAGTAACCGGCCAAGCCGCTAAAGTAGCTAAAGTGGTGATAAATCCTGTTAACAAAATAGGTCCTATAGAGAGTCCATCTATTCCCAATCTCCAGTAAAAATTAAAAAAATTGATCCACTTATAATCCTCCGTGAGTTGCATTAATGGATCATCAAATTTGAAATCATAATAGAATGCATAAGTTATTAGAAGGATTTCGATGGCACATATGAAAATAGTATACCACCTAATTATCTTATTTCCTCTATGAGGGAGAAAGAAAATTAAAGAACCCGCGAATATTGGCAAAACCACTAATATTGTTAACCAAGGAAAATAATTCGTAGTAAAAACAAGATACACTTGGACCAGAAAAATCCGTGCTCGAAAAAAAATAGAATATATTTTTCTTTTTCGAGCAGGTGGATTTTTGTCGGTAAAAATAATGAAATGTATTCAGATGAGATTTGTGAAAGGGATCAATAAGCTAGGCCCATACTTCGAGTTGTTTCATGCCATAAATAAACTCGAACGCTCAAGTAATCCGTTGGACAGGCGGATTCACATCTCTTACAACCAACACAGTCTTCTGTTCTTGGAGCAGAAGCAATTTGCTTAGCTTTACATCCGTCCCAAGGTATCATTTCTAATACATCTGTGGGACAGGCTCGGACACATTGAGTACACCCTATACATGTATCATAAATCTTTACTGAATGTGACATTGGATATATAAAATTTTGAACATCATAAAATAAAATTTCGATCTAGTAAACTTGTAAATGAATTATACACATATATTTAGACACCAGATGAATCAATAATTTACCAGAATTCTTCTAATCAATCTGCTTCCGGATCGACTTATGCGGGAAGTCCAAGATACTTTGATTTCTTGCATTTTTTGTAAACACGATCAATACGTTATGTATCATCCACGTTAATTCTACTTGATAAATATTAGAATTTCTATGATTAATCCTACTTATTAATACAATACTACTTATTCAACAAATTCGATTGATTGATACGAGTTGATTTTCTGTTACGATAAATTGCGGAAACAATAGCTGGTCCAATAGCTGCTTCAGCGGCTGCAATAGCTATAACAAAAATTGAAAAAATATTTCCTTTTAATTGGCGACTATCAAAAAAATCAGAAAATGTTACGAAATTTATATTAACTGCATTCAGTATAAGTTCAAGACACATAAGGGCTCTAACCATATTTCGACTTGTGATCAATCCATAAATACCGATAGAAAATAAATAGGCACTCACAACAAGTACATGTTCGAGCATCATTGACAACTCCTTATCAATTTCGATTTATTTGAAAATGAAAAACAATTTCATGGGTTTAATTGACTAAAATATAAAAAATACAGAATATATTGGTAATAGATCGAATAAAAGAATTTCTATTTAGATTTTAGATATAAACAATCTTCAAATAACAAATAAAATTAAACTGAGGGAAAATATAACACAGAACAAAATTTAATTTTTGATTTGGTTACTAGTTCGAAAGATTTATTACTGGCGAGCCACAGCAATTGCGCCTATCAAAGCAGCTAAAAGAATTATCGAAATGAGTTCAAATGGAAGAAAAAAATCTGTTGATAAATGAATTCCAATTTGTTGACTGTTACTTATCAAATCTTGCTCTATAATCTGGTTTGATCTTGTAGTCCAAATAATACCGTACCATGACATATCCAGAATAGTAGTCATTAGTGAAACAAAAATACCTGTACAAACCAGTAAAGTAACCCCATTTCCAACGGTACAAAGATTAAAATCCTTGTAATATTCTGAATCATTCATGAACATTACAGCAAATATGATTAAAATATTTATAGCTCCCACATAAATAAGGAGCTGTGCGGCAGCTACAAAATGAGAGTTTGCTAGAATATAGAATAAGGATATACAAACAAGAACCAGTCCTAACGAAAAAGCAGAATAAATTGGGTTGGTAAGTAATACTACTCCTATACCTCCTAATATAAGACCGAATCCCAAAAAGACTAAAAGAAAATCATGTATCGGTCCGGGCAAATCCATTATATGTAAAGGGATAAATAAATCGAAATTTTTTTCATGACCTTATTGAACCCACCAGGAAAATTTATTTCTGAAAAGTTCTTAATAGAATTAAATCCAAATTCTAAAGAATGTGAATTGATGTAGGTACAGTTCTTGGATTAATATCATTCATTCTTTATCTTAAAGAGTAGTTTGGAATTATATTATGTATATTTGGATTTTGAAAAAATTACAGATATATTAGAGATTTTCAATCCAAATTGAAATATGAGCCAACCAATCAATAGTTGCAATTTTTAGTTAGTGATTAAACAAAAAAAACGAAATAAACAGCACTCCTTTCGATCAAAATGAAACCTTACTAATTATAAATTACTCTTTCTTTTTAATCAAAGGATTTACTTATATATTTATATAATATAAATTTATATATTTAATTAAAAATTGTTCTAATTGTATAATCGTCAATTACTGACATTGGTAAACGACCCAAAGCAATTTGATTATAATTCAATTCGTGACGATCATAAGTAGAAAGCTCATATTCTTCAGTCATTGCTAAACAATTTGTTGGACAATACTCAACACAGTTACCACAAAATATACAGATTCCGAAATCAATACTGTAATTAAGCAACCGTTTCTTTCGAATATTAGTTTCCAATTTCCAATCAACGACAGGTAGATCTATAGGGCATACACGAACACATACTTCACAAGCAATGCATTTATCAAACTCAAAATGTATTCGACCGCGGAAACGTTCTGATGTGATTAATTTTTCATAAGGGTATTGAATAGTTACAGGTAAACGATTTGCATGGGATAAGGTAATCATGAAACTTTGACCAATGTACCTTGCAGCTCGTACTGTTTGTTGGCCATAATTCATGACCCCAGTTACCATAGGGAACATATCGTAAATATCTATGAATATTTTTACGTTTATTTCTTTCTCTTGTTTGAGATAAGTTGTAAATAGAGAATCTAGGATTCCTTTACAGTGAAAAAAGTTGGAAAGAAGTTGTTAATAATAGATTACCAAGAGAAATGGGTAAAAGAAATTTCCATCCCAGATTTAATAGTTGGTCTATTCTTAGCCTAGGTAAAGTCCATCTTGTTGTGATAGGAATGAACAAAAACAAATAGGTTTTGGCTAATGTAATAAAGATACCAATTGTCGTTCCAAAGACCCAGCGTGCTTTATTTATTTCAAAAAGCTCAGAAACGAATATGTACGGAATAGAGATATTCCAACCTCCCAAGTAAAGAACTGTTACAAATAATGAAGAAACTAATAGGTTTAGATAGGAAGCAACATAAAATAAACCAAATTTGATGCCCGAATATTCGGTTTGATAACCTGCTACTAATTCTTCTTCTGCTTCTGGTAAATCAAAAGGTAATCTCTCACATTCTGCTAGGGAAGAAATTAGAAAAACGATAAACCCTATAGGTTGACGCCACAAATTCCATCCCCAAAAACCGTATTTTGACTGAGCCTCAACTATATCAACTGTACTTAAACTGTTAGATAATCATAGTCGGTGATAACATTACTGTTACCATCGCTATTACAGAACCGTACGTGAGATTTTCATCTCATACGGCTCCCCCGGGGTCATAAATAAATCTAAGGACCGAGTTGGTATTATTTACCTTGATATATTTATAGGATAGATAGGTTACAAATCTAGCAAAGGTCCTGAATTAGACCGTTTAAATTCTGTCTGTTATAGTTATATAATAATAAATTATATAATAAATAAAAAAAATACGTCTGAATTGATCTTATCCTTTATTTAATAAAAAATTAAAAATATTTAATAAATAATTTTAATTTGTATTTGTTGAGTAATAACTTTAAGTCTTGAATAAAATACTGTTTGTAGAAATATCAATAACCCGTCGTTTTCAATTATGAAAAAGAATTAGACATTCTATTAGTTTAGTTGATGAATTATGACACTAATTTTATCTCTATGACTATATAGATACGAAAGAAAGAATACAATTACAAAAAAAAAGATCTCTTTTTTTTTTTATTTTTTTTTCATTCCTATTCTTCTTTCTTTTCTAAAAAAAGGGGGGTTTCTAATAACTAATAAAAAAGGGGAGCTTACAAAATAAAAGATTATTTCGTTTCCGATAGTTATTTATTTTAATCGGTGGATAGGAGTATACTCTGGATTGGAATCGTGGGGAGTACTGCCTGATCATTTCTACTAATTTAAAGCCCCAATTAGTATTCTTTTTATATTATGTGTAAATGTTCTTTAGGATAAATTACACAATCTCTATTACTAATCCTTTGCGTAGTTTGGCGTTTCTAATGATCCACTCATTTTTGCTAAAACCTCCCGCTTTATGGTAATACATACAAAGGCTCGTGAAAACAGAATACGTTTGATTTTTTGAACCCGCTTCAAGCTAGAATGACATGACTAATCAACCAATCTTGGGGTAAAGGGTCTCTTCTTATGTTTATTTATGCTCAACTCTTTAATTCTTCTTATACATCGAAGACGAGACTCAAAAATATTACTGCGAATATTATATAGCTGTTTTCTTTCACTCATATAACTATCTAATTTTATTCATTAATCCGAATAATGAATAAAAAATGAAGATATCCATGCAATTATTTATTCCATCTCTTTTTCTCTAAAGACTGGAAGGAAAAGAATAGGGAAAAGTTTATGTTTCAACGAATCGCACGTAGAGATATTGATAATACACATAGAGTTAATGGTATTTCATAACTAATCGATTGAGCAGCAGCTCGTAGACCACCTAAAAAGGAATATTTATTATTTGAACTATATCCTGACATAAGAAGTCCAATGGGAGCAATACTTGAAACCGCAATCCATAAAAAAACTCCAATATTGAGATCGGCTAAAACAAGGCGATAGTCAAAAGGAATTACTGAATAACTTAATAAAATTGATATAACTGCTATGGATGGTCCGATACTAAATAAACGAATATCTCCTCTAGATGGAAGAAGATTCTCTTTGAAAAGTAGTTTTGTCCCATCTGCTAGAGCTTGAAGAACTCCTAAAGGACCGGCGTATTCAGGTCCAATACGTTGTTGTAGCCCTGCGGATATTTCTCTTTCTAACCATACAATTACTAATACACCTATTGTGATTCCCAATATAAGAGTCAAAATAGGGACAAGCACCCATATAATTCCATAGACCCCTTTTAAAGATTCCACTGTGTAAAAAGAATTGATATCTTGTATTTCTGTTGTATACATTATCATTTTAACGATCAACTTCTCCCATAATAATATCGATGCTCCCTAGTATTGTCATAATATCAGCCAATTTCATTCTTTTAACTAACTGAGGAAGAATTTGCAAATTGATAAAACCCGGGGGGCGAATTTTCCATCTCCAAGGAAAACCACTCTGATCCCCTATCAGAAAAATTCCCAATTCGCCCTTTGGGGCTTCGATTCTCACATAAAGTTCTTGTTTCGGCAATTCAAAAATAGGAGAAGGTTTTTTACTAATGAATCGATATTCAAAATCATTCCATTCTGGATACCTTTCTCTATCAAAGTATCGGATTTCTAAATTCTCATAGGGCCCCCCAGGAATTCCTTCCAGAGCCTGTTGAATAATTTTTATGGATTCTGTCATTTCACCAATTCGGACTAAATAACGAGCTAATGAATCACCTTCTTTTTGCCATTGGATTTTCCAATCCAATTCGTCGTAACACTCATAATGATCAACTTTACGAAGATCCCATTGTATTCCGGAAGCTCGCAGCATTGGTCCTGATAAACCCCAATTTATTACTTCGTCTCTACCAATAATGCCTATGCCCTCAACCCGTTCTAAAAAAATAGGATTTCGCGTAATAAGTTTTTGATATTCAGTAACTCCTGTTAAAAAATAATCGCAAAAATCCGAACATTTATCTATCCAGCCATAAGGTAGATCAGCCGCTACTCCTCCGATACGAAAATAATTATGCATCATTCGCATACCAGTAGCAGCTTCGAATAGATCATATATGAATTCTCTTTCTCTGAAAATATAAAAGAAAGGAGTTTGTGCACCAATATCTGCCATAAAAGGTCCGAGCCATAAGAGATGAGAAGCTATACGACTCAATTCCAACATGATTACTCTGATATAACTGGCTCTTTTAGGCACTTGAATATTTCCTAACCGTTCTGGCCCATTTACAGTTATTGCTTCTGTGAACATAGTAGCTAAATAATCCCAACGAGTTACATAAGGCAGATACTGTATAATTGTTCGGTTTTCCGCAATTTTCTCCATCCCTCTGTGTAAATAACCCAATATTGGCTCACAGTCAATAACATCTTCACTATCCAGAGTAACGATGAGTCGAAGAACACCATGCATTGACGGGTGGTGGGGGCCCATATTGACTATCATGAGATCGTTTCTTGTAGCTGGTATATTCATAAGTTTTTCCTCGATTCATTCTTCCATGAATTGCGTAAAACAAAAAAAAAGTTCATCAAAATTCAAAATATAATAAATCAAATAATTACAAATGACTCTTCAAATTAACGAATTTTGGATTCCCGCATACCCAACTGGGTAATTAAGGATTTATAACGTATTTTATTTTTCTTTGACAAATAAGACAGCAGCCGTTGACGTTTTCCCAGAATTTTACGTAGACCTCTTTGAGATAAATAGTCTTTTCTGTGCAATTCCAAATGTGAAGTAAGTCTTCTTATTTTATTAGTGAAACTCAATACTTGGAATTCAACGGATCCCTTGTTTTCTTCTTTTTCTTCTTGCGAAATAATTGAGATGAATGAATTTTTTACCATAAAGATGAATCGCCTTTTTTAGATATTTTTATCGATATATATATTTATTGATCAGTAATAATAATTCCACTCACAAAAAAAAATTAGACCTACAAATAAATAAGAAGATTTTGTTGATTCATTTCTAGATCGAATTAATATTAATATAATACCTCATTAAATTAGTATCATGGATCAGAATGAAATGTAAGATAATAGGTAGGTTTATTTTTTTGTTTTCATATACTCGATATGGTACGTAAATATGGTAAAAATGTACTATTAATTGATTTTCAATCGCGGATACATATGAATCCTTGTCATACTGAAACGACTACCATTATTGGTATCAAACCAATAGCGATTTATACAAGCTAAATCTTCTAATCGATAATTGGGCCAAAGAAAGAACTTTAATTTTATTAGTTTACTTTTATCTCTATCAATATTTTTTCTTTTATTCAATAAAGCTTGATGGCAATTTTTTACCCTATTTTGTACTGTATTTCTATGGATACTATTTCTATTCCTATAATTAAAACAAATTAGAATTCTCAATTCTCTACGACGCCTCGGGGATAAAATATTTTCAAGAACAAGCAAATCATAATGATTTTTGTCTTTATTTCCAATCATTTTTTGATCTATTGCAATGGATTCATAAAAGTTCTTCTTATCAATATAGCCATAGCTTTTTTCTACGTATCTTTGATTAATTTGTTGCTTACTCTTATGAACCAATAAAATACCTATGGTTTGATCTATAATAAATTGTCCATCATTTTTTACAGACAGACGAACTGGTTCAATAATAAATATTCCATTTTTCATCAAGTCTGTAAGAGTGAAATTCTTCTGGAGCATCAGAATATCCAGATTCATTTCGTCCCTTTGAATAGCGAATATAGCAATTTCTCTTGGATTTTTCATTCTAAGCAGGAGACAATATACTTTGATGTTATTGAGTATCCCTTGATTTAAAGAATCATCCCATCTCAATTGAAAACACAAATATTTTTTTCGGAAGAACTCAAGTTCTGCTTCTGTGTTGTTCTTGTATTGTTTTTTTTTTCTACGTTTTTTCATGTCTGATCCCGTGTAATCTTCTTCAACATTTTTTGGTTGGTTTGAGAGAGCTGATTCAAGATCGACTTGGTACGCGAATTCTTTTTCTCCTTTATTTCTATTTTCTAATTCAAGAGTTTTTTCATTCGAGAATATAAAAATATTTCTTTTTTTCTTCCTAGTGATGCTTTTTTGTTTATTAACATTTATATTTTTATTCACATTAAAATGGAAAAGAAGTAATTTAATTGGTATGACCCACGGTTTACTTTTATATGTATTATAAAGTATCAAAAATTCTGGGAAAAACCAAAGTTCTAAATTCCATATGCAACGGCTTAGTATTTCTTCATTCATTCCCATCCAATCAACAAGAGGTTTTTTTTGATTGAATGGTTGAATTTCTTGATCTTGATGAATCATGAGATAAAAAATACCTTGCTTATCAATTTTATCGATTATTTGATAATTATTAACCCCAGTCTTTTTATTCCTGTTGGTGACGGTATCAATATCGACCCAGGCCTTAATATTGATCTTCTTTCTAAGACAAAAATGTAGAATTGTCCAATCAAAATATTTTCTATCCGGATTTTTTTCTATATCTATACTATCATCTTCTACTAGATAATTGTTAATAAGGATACCTTCCACCATATCAAATAGTTTACGTTTAGGCATATTAGAAGTATAAGAAATTTCATGGTTATTATTTACTTGTAATGGCAATCCATAAATATATGAGTCTTTCTTATCTTCATAAGAAATAGATTTATACGCGAAAAGATCATATCTATATTGTTTTTTAAAATTTAATTTTTGATTTAGTAATGAATCTATTTCAAAATCATTTGGTTTTTCATAATGAATTAATCGATTTTTTTCATATAAATCACGTTTGTTTAAATTTTTCTTTTGAGTTATACGGCATTGATATTGATTAACTCTATTTCGCCATTTTTGTGGTACTAATCTAGACCATCTAATCTGAGATAAATCATATTGATAATAACCTTTTAGCCAGTTTTTCCATTCATTAATTATAGAATTTCGAAGTTTCTTATGTTGTTGTTGTCTTAATTCGGAATCAAATATTTCTTGGGTTCCAACAAAATGCTCGTTTATTTTATTCTTAAGAAAAAAAGATGTTCCGTAATATTTAAAGACAGATCTTAACTTATATAAATTACTAACTTGGGTTTGTGATAATTTGTAGAATACATATGCTTGTGACAAGTAAGATAAGTCCCCAAAAATATGTGAATTCCTTTTAATAATACAAAGTGACTTTTTTATAGTCGAAATAAAGTTAATTATACTTTGATTTCTTTTATCAATTTTTTCTCGATTTAGTTCATTATTGTAAATATATTTATTAATTATTTTTTTTGTAAAAAGTTGTGCATTGATTCTAGAGATATTAATGATACACAGAAAGATATCTATGTATATTTTTTCAATAGAAAATTGAAAAAAAGAATAGGATTTACGACGTAATCGAAGATTTTTTCTTTTTAATATCCGCCAAATATTGTTTGGTGATTCTAATCTTTTGTCTTCATAACTTGTTTGGTTAGGGCTAATATTTATTTCTCGAGTTAGAAACCCCTTTTTCTTTTCTTTTTTCATTTTTTCTATTTCATTTATGATTGTCTTTGTTCTATTAGTTAGATTTTGCATTTTGATTTCTATCAATAAGTAACTTGACCAATCCATAGATCGAATGGGAATAGACGATTCGGGAATTTTTTTATTCTGGATTATCCAATTTTCTTCTTTTTTAGTTTCACTCGATTCATATTCATATATTTCTATTTTTTTCAATCCCAATAATGAAATTGGGTTTATTTTTGAGAGTTCTTTTATTATTTTTTTTACAAATAGAATGCTTTTGATGACCCATTTTTTTGTTTCTTTTGATACATTTAGTGATAAATTTATCAAAATTTTTGTTTTTTCTTTTAAAACTCTTAGAACTAGAAAAAGTTTTTTTTTTAATTTTAATTTTTTCTTTTCGAATTCTTTAAAAATAGGTTCAAAAAAGAAAAATTGTTTTTGGGGAGACCCAAAGGGCAGTTCAGTTTCCATTCCAAAAACTGTTAAAAAACAAAAATCATTTTTTTGTTTTTTACCTTTCTTTTTTTTTTTTATTGAGTCTTTATGAGGGGATCGTAACTTAGATCTGTGCCAAGGTTTCAAACGAAAAGGAAATAGGATCTTTATTTGAATACCGTCTATTAACCAGTTTTTTGGAAATTCTTTTTCGGATAATTGAATGCCATTATAGGTGCATTTAATATGAATTTCTTTATTCCAATCCTTTAAATCCTCGGACCATTCGGGAAATTGAAATAATAGTATACGAACAATATTTTTAGCTATTATTAATGAAGGTAATATAATATATTTTCTAAGAATTGATTGGATTACTAATAAAAGACCTCTTATTATTTGAGCAAATACAATGCTGTCCCAAGTTTCCGCTAATTCTATACGAGTTTGTTCCTCTTTTTTTTCTTTTTTTTTTTTCTCACTTTCTTTTGTCTTTTTATTTGTAGAATCTGAAATTTTTAATTTGTTCTTTTTCCAAATCCAATTTATAAAAATGATTTTCATCAGCTCGGAGATATCAAAAGAAAAGGAAGGGGATTTGTCTACTCTATCCAAAAAAAGGGGGGAATGCACATTTGCTTGAAACAGTTCCTCAATAATAATTTTACGCCTTTGAGCTCGCATAGAACCTTTTATTATATCTCGACGAAAATCCGATTGTTGTGAATAACGTATCAAAACCACTTCTTCATCTTGATTAGGATTATTAGTCTTTTTGTTATTAGTAGAAGGATTTGTATCCTGCTCAATATCAGTAAAAATCACGACACTTTTGGCTTTTCTTGAACGAATTTCATGATCCTCTATCACATTTTCTTCAGTTTCTCTTTCCTCCTGTTCCAACTCGTCGATTAATTTGTATGACCATTGAGGAACTTTTTTATTGATTTCTTTTATTTCGATATATTTTTTTCGAATTGTTTTATCCTCCTTAGGATCAGTTAAAACTGCATCAAATAAAAATTTATAAATTTTTATTCGATCTTCTGAATCAATTCTTACTTGTTTGTTTTCCGTAAATAAAAAAACTCCTTTCAAATTAAAATTAGATCTTGATTTTCCTGCAAACTTACTCATTATGTTTAAGAAATAACTCATTTTTGTTGATAATAATTTTCGATCAAATAGATTTCTTTTATTGTCAAGTTCTGTGTAATTCGTATTAAAAAGGATGTCATGAATCTTATTTATCCAAATTGTGTCTATGTAATGTTTTAGAGAAGTTTTTGTTCTCAATCCTAAAAACCATTTTT